AAGGTTTAAATTCAAATAGTCTTCTTCACAATCTACATACTATGACTAGGAATGCGGTCGGTAGAAGGAATTTCCGCCATCTCGTAGAAAAAGAATATAACCAAGCAAAGGGTTTTTCATAATTTCATTTTTTGATTATGACTTGAACGATTGATTGGTCCGTGCAGATAGATGCCTTTATCTATCTGCCACATTGGAATTAACAATCAAATGTGTCTTTGTTCCAACCACCGTGCAAGCGCCATACAAAGGATAGGCTGGTTCACTTGAAGAGAATCTTTTCTATGATCAGATCCGAATCATGTCGTACATGAGCAGGCTCCGTAAGATCCAGTCGAATAAGTGAAATAGAGAAAGCTTTCTCTATTTCACTTATTTAATTTAAGATTTAAAAAAATGATTACGTACCCAATCTATTATGAATTGTAACAATTTCATAAACAAAATCATGAAGAAAACGTGACCAATTAACCAACCAAGAAAACTATATATTACAAATAAGATCTTATTTTCGTTGTTGTAGAGAAAAATGCTGACTAATCTGGGTACCATTGAATCAGGTTCAAGGTAGGGGTTGCATAATTGTACAAAGAAATTCAGCATAAATTCCAATTGAAGGCGGAGCACGCGCCTTCTTTTAATGATAGCATCTTCAGGATGCAAAAACTCCGTGTTGCGCAAAGTTTTTAGATTGGTCCAGAAGAGCTGAACGAAAAACGAGCTTAGAAATAACATAATTAGGTTATGAGGTTGAACCAATACTTGATGTAGCGGCCCATCATAGATCGATGTGAACATCACGAACTGTCCCAGAAGAAAACCAGTCATTGCTGCTACCCGTTTCTGGATGTCTTTTTTGAAGAAGCTGGATACAACGAAGAAATATCCGAGACCTACGGTGGATGCGGTTATAAATCCACAAAAGAGTCCGGACCCCATAACAGAATTGAATATTCTGTTAAGTAGTTTATAAATAAATGCTTTTATTCCCATATTTACGGCCCCCCCCACTATTTTAGTGGAATAGTTTTTTATATTTATATATAAAATATTAGTTAATCCTGATTTGAAATTAATAGTATTATTATTTTTCTCGAATAACCGAATACTTTTGTTTGTAAATACTGCATATTTGATTCCATTCATGGTACATTGCTCCTTTACTATTTTTTTTTTAGACGTTTTGCTACAAATTTTCGCAGACCTCTCAGAGATAAATAGTCCTTTTTGTGCAATTCCAGATGTAAGGAAAGTCTTCGTATCTTATTGGTAGAACGGAATACTTTTTTATTCAACAGATCCCTGGTTTTCTTCCTTTTCTTTTTGTGAAATAATGAAAATAAATGAATTTTTTACCATAAACCCCCTTTTTTTACAAATATGTATTTATTTAGAATAATGTATTTAATCAATTATTAAACCCTATAGAATTAAGACAAAATGAAAAGAATAGAATGTTCGTATAATAAATAATGTTGTATAAATTATACAATATTATTATATTATTTTTTTGAATTATTCGATTCGGATTATCTTCTAAACCTTACTATGAACGACAAAGTATAGCACTAACAGAAACCTTATTGCCTTACTCGCTACACACGACGACGGCTTGATGAATACGCTGTCATCGAAACCGAAATAAGGGGGTTTAAGCTGTACTACTGTCATTTTCATTTCTTTTTCAATTATTTTTAAATAAATAATGGGTTTCCATAGATTCTAGATATTGAATTTGTATATTAATATTTCAATTTGTATATGCTCTAACTTTCCCGACCACACTATTTTGCTTTTTTCAAAGATACTATCTGAAAAACGATGAGTTGTCAAATGCAACGAGAAGGTTTTTAGGTTGCCTTAAAGGCAACATAACATCAAGCCTTTCAACCAATCGCGATACGAAATTCGTTTGAACCTCGCCTTTCACTTTAAGGCTATGCCATCCTAAGGTGCTGCTAAATGGAAAGATCTTAGCAACGTCCATGAAAGATGAAATTCGTTTTATTTGCCCAATTTCCCGCAAAAAAAATGCACTCTTTTGACTAATATTCTTAATTAGTAATTAAGAATATTAGTCAAAATAGAATTATCCGCTGCCACCAAAGAAAACCCTATTCTTCATATTTTGACTTTGATTCTGATAAACCAATTACTTGTTAACTAAAAATTTCTATCTTATCTTATGCAGTTCCGCACGATAACAAAATTCAGTTAAAAAATATCTTTTTTTTTTTTGGGGGGGGGGGGTCGAGGTAAAAATCAATAGAAAAATAGACACTTAAAGGGGACAGTACGCACGCTTTGGCACTCCAGGTTACTAAAAAAATAAGCCTTGCCAGTAGAATTTTTTTATTGGTCTCCTGTATTATCTCCATCTGTATTATCGTCTAGATTTTTGTTGAAATCTAACAAAGATTTAATAAACAAAGAAGTAAACTCAAAACCCACGGGAATCCGATTTTCTTCCGGATTTTCATCTAGAAGAAAATCTAAATTTTCTTCTAGATTAGCATCTATATTTTTGTCAAACTTTGACAAAGATTTAATTAATAAACAAAGAAGTAAACTCAATACCCACTGTAACTAGATTTTCTTCTAGTAAGAGAATATTATCCACCGTCATAACATAATACGATCAATAATTCCATAATGTTGGGCTTCTTTTGCTGACATCAACCGCGTTCTCTTCAGGTCTTGTTTTATAATATCGTAGGATTGCCCCGTTTTTTCTACATAAATCTTGCAGATGTAGTCCTCAATACGACGAAACGCGTCCATGGACTTCTGACACTCGCACTTAAACTTACAGAACTCACACCTAATTTCCGTTTTACGTTTCTTTTTACTTTTATTTTCACTTTTCTTTTTCCTTCGAAGTTTAGGTCTCTGAATCAGCACCCTAGCGCGAGGCTCTGCTAGGCGCATGTCTCCTGAAAGTAGGACAAAAGATCCCACTGAAGCAGTCATTCCACATACTATTGTATTTATGTCTGTTGGCATCCCTTGAATTGCCTCTTGTACTGCAATTGCAGTTGCTAGGTGTCCGGCAACGCAATTGTTTAGAAGCAAATTTACAGGTTGGGTATAATCTTTCATAGTCAGATAGAAAATAATAGATGTTATGAAATATTTCCTTTTTCTAGTCACTTTTCTTAAAATAAGAACCCTTTTGTACAAAAGCATACTGCGTAACTTAATCCAATCTTCTTTTTCTTCTTCGAAGTCGATTTCTTCTTCTTCGAAGTCGATTTCTTCTTCTTCGAAGTCGATTTCTTCTTCTTCGAAGTCGATTTCTTCTTCTTCGAAGTCGATTTCTTCTTCTTCGAAGTCGATTTCTTCTTCTTCGAAGTCGATTTCTTCTTCTTGTTCTTCTGGATCCTCAAAAGAAGTCACATTTGGAAACTTAAGTGGCATTTTTGTTACCTCCACGGTCCTTGGGATAAAATTGTATAGTTCTATCCCCTACCCAGGGATAGAACAAAAAAATGGTTAACGATACGATGATACTGTATAAGGAAAATCTCGAATTTGGATCCAAAATTTACGTCTTAGTGTGACTTTATCCATGTGCTTATGCTTCTAGACACTCTTTTTCTGATCTGTCTTTCGTCCTTGCTTTCCCGGTTCTCCGAGACCCTTTTTTTACTAGCATTTCTGGTTTCGTGGGAATACCTGTATATTATATACAATCTCTTCCTCGATAATTAATTCGGTTTCATAGTCTAAATACCTTTCTAGAATTAAAGAGTATCGGGGCCGTCCGTCCTTTCCCGCAACTAAAACCCTTTTTAATTCCTGGCGTTGGATCAGACTATCCTGCAATCTCATGGTTTGTTTTGTCTCTAACCATATTTTACAGCTATTTTTTCTTTCTGCTTTATCGTTTTCCATATGAACTCCTTTTTTTTACAAAAATGTATTTATTTAGATTAACATATTTAATTGATTATTGAACCCTATAGAATTAAGATAGAATTAAGAGAAAATGAAAAGAATAGAATGTTCATATAATAAATAATATTGTATAAATTACACAATATTATTATAAGATTTTTTTGAATTATTCGATTCGGATTATCTTCTAAACCTTACTATGAACGACAAAGTATAGCACTAACAGAAACCTTATTGCCTTACTCGCTACACACGACGACGACTTGATGAATACGCTGTCATCGAAACCGAAATAAGGGGGTTTAAGCTGTACTACTGTCATTTTCATTTCTTTTTCAATTATTTTTAAATAAATAATGGGTTTCCATATATTCTAGATATTGAATTTGTATATTAATATTTCAATTTGTATATGCTCTAACTTTCCCGACCACACTATTTTGCTTTTTTCAAAGATACTATCTGAAAAACGATGAGTTGTCAAATGCAACGAAAAGGTTCTTAGGTTGCCTTAAAGGCAACATAACATCAAGCCTTTCAACCAATCGCGATACGAAATTCGTTTGAACCTCGCATTTCACTTTAAGGCTATGCCATCCTAAGATGCTGCTAAATGGAAAGATCTTAGCAACGTCCATGAAAGATGAAATTCGTTTTATTTGCCCAATTTCCCGCAAAAAAAATGCACTCTTTTGACTAATATTCTTAATTAGTAATTAAGAATATTAGTCAAAATAGAATTATCCGCTGCCACCAAAGAAAACCCTATTCTTCATATTTTGACTTTGATTCTGATAAACCAATTACTTGTTGACTAAAAATTTTCTATCTTATCTTATGCAGTTCCAAAGATAGCGTACAAGAAAACGTAAAGAAAATTCAGAACACAAGTAACTTAAAATAGTGTTGTCATATAAACCACTACCTCTTTTATAGAGAAATTAGTAAACACTATCCGAAAAATAGCCACAAAAGGGGACATTCCAGTTGCTCTCCCACTCCACACTGCTAAAAAACACAGCTTTTATAATATGAATTTGATATCTAAAATAAAGACCCCCTATCTCCATCCTGGAGTATCATTTCGATTTTCTTCGAAATTCTCATCTAGATTTGGTAAGAAAGCTTTGTGTAACAAAGATTGCATTTTAAAATCTGTCGTAAGACGATCAATAATTCCATAATCTTGGGCTTCCTTTGCTGACATCACAACGTTTTCTTGCAGGTCTTTTTGTATAATATCGTAGGATTGCCCTGTTTTTTCTACAAAAATCTCGTGGAAGTATTCAGTAAGAATATCAAACTGCTTTTTGGCCTCGTGAACATTAAAGTATCGTATTTCCTTCTTTCTTTCCTTCTTTCTTTCCTTCTTTCTTTCCTTTTCACTACTTTTATCGATAATAATTCTTTTATTAGGATTCTTTTTCTTTTTTTTAATTTTTAATTTAAATTTAGGTTTCTGAATCAAGATCCTAGCGTGAGGCTGCGCTAGGCGTTCGTGTCCTGAAACGAGGATAAGCGATCCCACTGAAGCAGTCATTCCACATCCTACTGTATGTCCGGGTCTTGGCAGCTGTTGGATTGCATCGTGCATTGTAACAGCTGTTCGTAGGCACCCGGAAACGCAGTTGTTTAGAAACAAATGCAACTCTCCGATAGGATGTAATATCGCTAGATAAATAATAAGACCTAATATGATTTTACCTTTTTTCCTATTAAGCTTTTCGCTTAAAAAAACAATCCCAGCTTCAAAAAGAAACTTGTTTAAGTTAATCCAACGTACTTTTACTTTTTCTTCTTGGTCTTCTGACAGAACAACAGGCACTTTTGGAAAAAAAATCTTATTTTTATTACTAATACTAGGAAAAAGTGGCATTTTTGTTACCTCCACTGGTTTTTAGGAGAAATTTTTTTAGTTCTAGCCCCATAGAACTAAAAAAATAGATTTTTCTTATTATATATAATTCAAAAGATCATTAACGATATGATGATACTGTATAAGGAAAATCTCGAATTTGGATCCAAAATTAACGTGACCTTATCCATGTGCTTATGCTCTTAAGCATTCTTTTTCTGATCTGTCTTTCGTGCATGTTTTCCTGGGTCTTTCACTGACTTATTCTTTCCATTACATTTTCGAAAAGAGAAAATATATTCCATAGTAAAGAAAATGTAGGACCAAACTTGTGAAAAAAAGTGGTCCTAATCTATATAATATGTCTTCCATTTCGAACTTATCGCAGTACAATACCAAATTTATAGATATAATAAAAGTTGTTCCGATTAGTGCGCGACTCCACACGGCTATATCCCAAAAGAATCCCAATATTTCCTTTTGGTTGATTTTGATCCAGCTAGCTATCGTCTGCAGTATTTTTCCAATTTTGGGCATTTTTTGGTACCTCCACGGGAGTTAGGATAAAATTTTTTAGTTCTATGGGGCTAGAACTAAAAAAATAGATTTTTCTTATTATATATAATTCAAAAGATCGTTAACGATACGATGATACTGTATAAGGAAAATTTGATCTTTTGAGTCAATTATAGATTCTGGGAGGCAATCCTAATTCGTCAATCAAAATCAAATGAAAGTCTTTTTTTTTTTTTGCATTTCTCTACGTTTTCATGAAAGGTAAAAAGTGGTAAATTAATCTTGTGTTGATTTTCGTCTAAATGGACGTTTTCTTCTTCTGTATTTAAAAAGGGACTAAATAAATCAACCAACTTCCGTGAAGCTTCATGAAGTGCTTCTTTAGGAGTTAAACTTCCATTTGTCCATATTTCAAAAAAAAGTATCTCTTCTCTTGCAACCCTATCCAAATAAGAATAAATATTATAATTGGCATTTCGAACAGGCATGAATACAGCATCTGTAGGATAACTTCCATCTTGTAAGGTATTTTTTGGACTTTTTATTTGATAACCGCGGTTTTTCTGAATTTCTAATTTCATATATAAATCAATTCTTTTCGTCAAGCTAGCTATATGTTGTGTATTATCAATGATTTCCACATAAGGAGCTACCATGATATCGCGAGCAGTTACATCTCTAGGACCTTGTACCCAAATCAACCCGCTACAAGGTCCATATAGATTGCTTTTCAATATAATTTCTTTCAAATTCATTAAAATTTCATTGACGGATTCTTGAATACCCTCTATGGAAGAATATTCGTGTGTTACTCTTACTCTCCCGAATTTTGCGCGCGTGATACATGTTCCTTCTATTTCTCCAAGCAAAGCTCTTCGCATAGCAATGCCTAAGGTTTCGGCTTCACCTCTCCTAAGTGGAAACAAGCTAAAGCGCCCATAATAAAGACGTTTACTGTCTACTCTTGATTCAACACACTTCCACTGCAATCTCCGAGGAAATCCTCTTCTGTTTTTTTGACTCATAGTAATATATAGTTGATTAGGTTATTGAATTTTTTCTCTTGTTTGATTGGATTTTTGATATTGAATCGTTTCTTTCTGTTGAAATTTGTGCAATGTTTATTTTTACACACGTCTTTTTTTAGGAGGTCTACAGCCATTATGTGGCATAGGGGTTACATCCCGTATGCAAGTTAATCGTATACCGTTTTTACGAATAGTTCGTAATGC